GCTACTACAATAGTGTATTCCATGGCCCCCTCTTCATGGAAAGTAGTTACTACTTGAGCCACGGAGGATGCTCTTTGACCGATAGCTACATAAACACATATTACATCTTGCCCTTTTTGATTGAGAATTGTATCTGTGGCTACTGCTGTTTTGCCAGTCTGTCTGTCCCCAATAATTAACTCTCGCTGACCGCGCCCTATGGGGATCATCGAATCGATAGCAATAAGCCCTGTTTGAAGGGGTTCATATACAGAACGCCTGGAAATTATACCCGGAGCAGGAGATTCAATTAAGCGAGATTCCGAAGCTACAATTTCGCCTCTCCCATCAATAGGTTTAGCCAGAGCATTTATAACACGACCCAAGTAAGCCTCGCTCACGGGTATCTGAGCAATTCTTCCTGTTGCTTTTACAAAACTTCCCTCTTGTATCATCAACCCATCGCCCATTAATACAATCCCAACATTTTTGGATTCCAAATTCAGAGCAATACCCCTAGTCCCTTCTGCAAATTCGACTAATTCACCTGACATTATTCCACCAAGACCTATAATACGAGCAATCCCATCCCCCACTTGAATTACGCGACCGATATTCTCAATCCCTACTTTCCTATTATATTGTTCAATACGTTCGCGGAGAATTTTATGAATTTCGTCGACTCGAAGGGTTGCCATTAGTGTTTCTTGACTCTTTTTTTCGGAAGCAAGGGGAAAAATAATGCCTAAATTCTAAACGAAAGTAGAAGTTCAAGGCCTAATTAATTTAATTATTTCTTCGATTCTATGGCCCCGAGAATGCCAATATTAGCACGAATCGTACGGAAATGTAACTCGGTATTCAAACAACTATTCAGAGTTCCTAGAGCTCCTTGTACGGCCTGTTGGAAAACCCGTTGTCGGACCTGATTCATCGCCCTTTGTTTTTCAAAATAAAGGATTTCGTTTTTAGACTTTTCTAATTGTTCCAAACTAATAGAAGTAGCATTAATCAAATTTGCTTTTTCTCGTTCTATCTCAGAATATCCATTCATTCGATACTCATCTGCTTCTAGTTCGACTTTCTGTAATCGAACCCGAGCTTTTTCGAGCTGCTCAATGGTCCCTCTACGCAATTCTTCCGAATTTCGAATAGTACTCAAGATTCTCTGTTTTCGATTATCTAATAAATCTTTTAATGAAAGTAGATTATCTTGCTATTAAGTTTACAATTTTTATGATCTCTTCCCGAACCAAACATGAATCTTTCGATTCATTTGGCTCTCACGCTCCTTTTTTTTCTTTTTTTGCTATAGCTATTTCCATATCTTTTTTTTTTATTTTATGTAATGAGCCTATCCTCTATCTTCTCTTTTCTGTTTATATTTCAATATACCGAAACCCATATTAAGAATATAAGACTAGATAAATATTAAGAGGACTCTTCCGCCTAGATAAAAATCTATCATGGTCAGCAAAGTTGTTTCTTTATTTGTATTTGCCCTTTAGTTAATAATTTCAATTTCATTAAGAAAAACTAACTAAATAAATGGAAAATGAAAATTGATAGAATTCTTTTTTTTCTTCAAATCCAAAAAATTTCTCTTTTTTTTTATACATAGGTCGTCGATTCGGCATTGGATAAAAAAGGGCAGGGTGCCCTTCTAGTAAATAGTTCAAACCATTTTATCGATATGAGTGTTTTATATCAGATAAATTCTACATTAGCTATTTCCCGTTTAAAGCATTTCGGTACTAATACTAATATAGTTGTAGAAAGAGTACCCCTTTTTGCCTGGACTTCAAGCAGTTTAGCTTTAACCGTGTTAATGGTCTCACATTATTGGTCTATAGAGAATCAAAGTTGATTTACCAATGAGTCGCGAAATGCTATGGTTCTTCCATATGATTTCTGAATTTATTCAGAAGTAATTCGTCGAGATCGTGCACCTTTTTCTTATTTATCCAAAAAATACTAAAAAATATTTTAAAGTGCAGCCGGATAGATCCAATCTATTCTTGAAATAGACAACTCGCACACACTCCCTTTCCAAAAAAAATCAATACACCAACCACTACAGTTAGATTTATTAGATTTGTTGCTAAAATATCGGTATTAAGCCCGAAACTCCCAGCGGATGGCCAGTGAGCTAAAAAAACGAAAGAATGGGTTACATTTTTCATATGCTCTCCTCTTATAGATAGGACGAACAAAGAGCAAAGTTTTTCGATCACTTACTTCGCTCGCCCTTTTTTGATCGGTTTTTTTAATGTAATTTTTTTTAATGCAAATAGATTCAATCTAATAATTTCTTTTAGATTAAGTCTTAGGTCTCGTTTGACCTGTGAAAGACTCCTTTGTTGAAATGTTCCAAAAATTCCTAAAATAAAAGGAAAAAGACTTTCCACTGTCCTAAACTAAGGACGGGAAGGAAGAAGGCGAGCATATCCTCTAAATTGATCATCCTCAAATCAGCCCTTCCTGGGGTGGGGTATTGTCTGTCCCGATAAATAGGTAATTCCAGGAGTAATAAATAGGAGTAAAGTATTGATATAATTGGAATTGCAGAAGCAAATACCAATTTACTAAAAAAAGAAAAAAGTATCTAATCTAAAGGACTCATTTTCTTTTTTAGGATTAAACAAAAGGGTTCGCAAATAAAAGCGCTAGTGCCACAACTAGTCCATAAATTGTTAAAGCTTCCATAAAAGCTAGACTAAGCAATAAAGTACCTCGTATTTTACCTTCTGCTTCTGGCTGTCTCGCAATACCTTCTACAGCTTGTCCTGCAGCAGTACCTTGACCAACTCCAGGCCCAATAGAAGCAAGCCCTACGGCCAATCCAGCAGCAATAACGGAAGCAGCAGCAATTAGTGGATTCATGGTGAGTTCCTCGTGTCAAAAAAAAAAGAAATGGTTAAGGATACAATCAACCAAGAAATTCTTACTTCTAAGCTCTATTGGGGAGAAGTAACTAAAAAGTACAAATTGAAATGATAATCTGAATTGTCCGAACTACTTCGAGATCTCATTTTTAGTTTCTAATCATTAGAGGTTTGTGTAAATCCATATGATTCTCATTATTCTATTTCTCTTTCTTTCCAACCAACCACTCTTTCATTCCATTCTTCTTTCTTTACTCTTCGATATCCTTGAGTTCCTATTTTTTCCCCTATCATCTAATCCATAATAAAATAATCCATAATAAAAGACGAAATAGAGGAAGAACCCCTATTGAAATCGACCTAATCCAAATCCAATAGGAATTAAATCAAGATATACAATTGATAACAATATGCTGCATAGAACTGGATATGGAATCCAATTCCATATAGAGGGAATTCGATATATCGGATTAGATAATGAATCTAACTTAGGAATATATAATATCCCATATACATTTGTTTCTTCTATTTTGCGTATTTTCTCATTTTCTATTGATGAATCGGATTCTAAAATCATTCCTTAAAAACCCGCACAAAAGATGACTGGACTTATAGACATTAAGGATATAGATCTAGCCTGACTCCGCCCCCCTTAATGCATATATACTTTGACAATTCCGTAATATAGTCTATTCTCTCTCCTACAACTCTAGGTTGTATATTCATACGCATTTCTAACTATTTAGTTTTCCAACCAAGCGGATTATCTGGAACCATGCATGAATTGAGCTAAGCTAAAAAAAAAGACTATTTTGAAAACTAGTCAATTCAATGATGACCTTCCATGGATTCACCTATATAGGCTGCGGCTAACGTTGCAAAAATAAGAGCTTGAATACCGCTTGTAAATAATCCAAGAAACATGACCGGTATAGGGACTACTAAGGGGACTAAAGAAACAAGAACAACAACGACTAATTCATCCGCCAATATATTCCCGAAAAGTCGAAAACTAAGCGATAATGGTTTTGTGAAATCTTCTAGGATGTTAATTGGTAAAAGAATTGGAGTTGGTTTAATATATTTCTCGAAATAACTCAATCCTTTTTTGCTAAGACCCGCATAAAAATATGCCGCTGATGTGAGTAAAGCTAAAGCAACAGTAGTATTTATATCATTCGTGGGTGCTGCTAATTCCCCATGGGGTAACTGTATAATTTTCCAAGGTAAAAGAGCACCCGACCAATTCGAAACAAAAATAAAAAGGAACATAGTTCCAATAAAGGGAACCCAGGGACCATATTCTTCTCCAATCTGAGTTTTGCTCAAGTCTCGAATAAACTCAAGCACATATTCGAAGAAATTCTGACCGTCGGTCGGGATGGTTTGTGGATTCCGAACAGCTATGATAACTGAACCTAGCAAGATAGTAATTACGACCCAAGAAGTGATGAGTACTTGGGCATGAATTTGGAAACCTCCTATTTGCCAATAGAAGTGTTGGCCTACTTCTACACCCGATATATCATATAACCCCTTGAGTGTTTTAACGGAACATGGTATAATATTCATATTGTCCTCTGATAAAAATTGAACTTCAAAAAAGGAATTCTTTTGATTCAACCATCTCTTTCTCAACTCAGCAACTTGAAGTATTAATCTTATATTTAGGATACCAAGAAATCACATCAGATGATAATATATATCAATACCCTCTAATATATATCAATATTCCCCTTCTTTTATCTATGCAAAATATGCAAAACAAAAAAGAATAGTAAGTGATCCCATAAATCTACGCAGTTACCCAAGAATGAACTATTCTTCTTAATCAACGATTTCTTATATAGAGAGAACGGCCCTCACAAATTGCAAATACTAATTTGTTAAGAATCAATCGAATTGAAGTCATAGTGTCATCGTTGGCTGGAATCGATATATTTGCGAGATCTGGGTCACAATTTGTATCGACTAAAGAAATAGTAGGAATCCCCAAAATGGCACATTCCCGAAGAGCTATATACTCTTTTTGCTGATCAAGGACGATCACAATGTCCGGCAACCTCGTCATATATTTGATCCCGCCGAGATATCTTTGCAAGGTAGATAATTTTCTCTTCAAGATTGCCACATCTCTTTTTGGGAGATGGTGGAATTTTCCCATCTTTTCTTCTGCTCTTAAGTCTCTAAATTGAGAAAGTCTAGTTTTCGTAATCGACCAATTCGTTAACATACCACTGAACCACTTTTTATTAACATAATGACAACGAGCCCTTATTGCAGCTGATGCTACTAAATCCGCTGCTCTTTTTTTGGTACCAACAATTAAGAAGCTTTTTCCCTGACTTGCTGCATCAAAAACTAAATCACAAGCTTCTGATAAAAAACGAGCCGTTCTAGCGAGATTTGTAATATGAGTACCTTTACGCTTTGCCGAGATGTAAGGGGCCATTTTAGGATTCCATTTCTTAATACCATGACCAAAATGAACTCCCGCTTCTATCATCTCTTTCAAATTGATGTTCCAATATCTTCTTGTCATTTTTTCCACACTTCCTTTTGATTTTTTCTTTTTTTTTTCATCCTACCATTCCATTACGGAATTTATTTCTTTTTTTTTTGAAAATTAAGAAAGAGCCGAAATAGCTTGAAATAAATAATAATTGTTCCGATGTAACCTTCCACTGAGAATTGGCCATTGATACATGGTATAAACGTAACCTTAATGAATTAACTGACTTCTTTTACTTATTAAAATAAAATGAATAAAAATAAAATAAAAATCTAAAATCTGACCTGTTAGTGTTCTAAGGTCAAAAGTCTAGTTTAAATAAAAAAATCTGCTTTATGTATCCTTAAATCGTATAAATGGGGGTAAATGGGGGTTCTGATGTCTCATAGAAATTGTTTGTTACATCAGAATCAGAAGAAACTAATTCTGTATGGAGAAACAAAATATCTCTCATTTCCGACGCGAATAGATTTTTTTTTTGAATTTCGAAATAAAGGTTCTTGTCTTGTGGGGAATGATGCACAAATTTTTGGAATCCGGTACCAACAGGTATAATCCCCCCCAGAACTACGTTTTCTTTCAGGCCTTTCAACCAATCAATACGACCTCGTAGGGCAGCTTTTGCTAAAACTCGAGCAGTTTCTTGAAAACTTGCTTCAGATATGAAACTTTGGGTATTCAGGGAAGCCCTTGTTATTCCCAATAAGATTGCCCGATAATAGACCGATTCATCCAAAGCTCGTCCTGCTCGTTCTGCTCGTAATAGTCCGATTAATTCCCCAGGTGAAAAAACATTAGACATTCCATCTTCGGAAACCCGCACTTTTGATGTTACTTGGCGTATAATAATCTCTATATGTCTATTATGGATCTGTACCCCTTGGGATCGATAAACCTTTTGGATCTTATTAACCAAAGAGATACGACTTTGGGCTATGGTTAGCTCAGCTCCAATCAAGAATCCCCAGGGGACCCCAAGAATTCTTGGTATACGCTCATTCCAATCCTCAATTCTCCTTTCGAGATTCGGCGATAGTGAATCAATTGAACGCGCTTCAAAGATTTGTTCTACTTTTGGAAGACCTTGCGTTATGTCACTAGATCTCGATTTTTCATATATAAACGTAACTAACCTATCTCCTTTGTAAAGGATTTCTCCATAATGACCATGAACAGTTGCTCCTGTAGTGGCCAAATAAGGCTTAGCTGCTCTTATAACAAAGGAATCAATATTAACAATGAAAATTTGACCAGATTTTTTTATGTGCGATTTAAATAGACATACATTTTCGCAAATAAATTGTCCAAGGTGAATTATTGCCGATGTCTCCTCCCAAGAATCATGATGGAGAAAGTGCCAATTCAAATGGAATGGATCCAACATGATGTTACTATCGAAATTCGAAATCCTTTGATTTTCATCTATTAAAGAGTATTTAAGCCCTTGAAGTACTTGGAGGGTTTGTTTCAAATTGTCAAGGAACAAATATTTTTTTAACAGGATCTGATTATGCGTTAGTAAATAGTAAGATGAAGAAAAATTCGATATACTAGGTACAATAGCGGCTAAGGGCCCAAAAATATCTCGAATAGGAATTCTAGGATTCGATTCTTTTACCGCATTGGGATATTTCGAATTCTTGAATAAACCAATTCGAGAACAGTTGGATGCCGACAAAATCATCAAAGATTGGTATTCTTTATTTCGATTCAACAAGGTGCCAATAGCTTCTTGATGTTGGCTAAGTGATTGAATCTTCGCCTTGGAATAAAAGGAATTGGTGCGATCTAACCTATTATTGGGAATCGGTCCTGCACTTGTCCTATCATACCTTCTTCGTGTATACGAAATAGTGGACTTGACTAACTCAATTCTTAGGAAATCGCGAATCAGATCATTTGCTCTTACCTCAACAAGGGAAGCACGAGCCTCCTCTTTTTCTTCTTGTTCCCAATTCACTACTAAGCAAGTTCGAACAAATTGACTATTCGTATGATAAATTCTTTGAGTTAACTTGCTATTTTCATGAGAAATAAAATTGACAAGTCGAAGTTGGAAATTATCCTCTTCTTGCAAGAGATCTTGCGGGAAAAGTGTTGCTAAATTTCTCCCTTCGTCCATTTCATATGCGACTGCAGGTCGAACCGAAACAAAATACTTTTCCTTGCTCTTGAGAATTTTTTTCTGTTGAACATAGACCCAATTTTTCCTTTTTTTTGATTCCTTAGAATCTTTCTTTTCTCTTTCTGGTGGTATCAAACTACCACCTAATATCTTATCCGCCTCTTCAGGAAAATGAATATCTCCGGAAAAGATTTTGAGTTCCGTATGGCTTTTTTTTCTCTTCACTCGGACCAATCCACCTAGTCGACTTCTTGTATTTTTTGTGAGTTGTGTATCCACTCCAATGATACTATTATCAAGTACCTTTAGGGATGAGGATCTCGGCAAGATATGCAGTTCTTGAAGAATGAAAAAAAACCGATCTAGTTCTTTTTGGTATTTTAGACTAAATTCTTTTGTTCCTCGATGCTCAATCAAACCCTCTTTTTTTAAGATGGAATCTTCCTCTGGGCTCCCGTATTCGTCCTCTGAGTCTTCTTCTGAGTCTTCCTCTAAAGTCCCATATTCGTCCTCTGAGCCTTCCTCCGGGCTCCCATATTCGTCCTCTGAGTCTTCCTCTAGAGTTCCATATTCGTCCTCTCGGGTTCTATATTCGTTCTCTGGGCTCCCATATTCGTCTTCTGAGTCTTTCTCTCCAGTCCTATATTCATCCTCTAGGATCCCATATTCGTCTTCTAGGGCTTCATATTCGTCCTCTAGGATCCCATATTCATCTTCTAGGGTTTCATATTCGTCCTCTCGAGTCCTATATTCGTCTTCTAGGGTTTCATATTCTTCCTCTCGGGTCCTATATTCGTTCTCTGGGCTCCCATATTCGTCCTCTGAGTCTTCCTCTCGAGTCCTATATTCGTCCTCTAGGGTCCTATATCTAAATTTAACAATTCCTGAACCCTTTTTATCTTTTCTGTATCGTGGATCGTCAAAATAAGCAAAAATAGTATTTCTACGTAAAACACCCATAAAGGGTATTTCAATCGAAATCCCCAAACAGGATATTAGTTCTTTCTCTTGTTCTTGATGATATTGTAATGGAATGACGAACCCATTTCTTCGCTTTTTCGCCAACAAATCCGAATTATCTTGAAGAATAGAAGGATAGACAAAATTCCAATGGCCATTGGACATGATTCGATCCGGCGTTGAATAATCAAGAATTTCCCTATCTTTTTTACCAAAAGTATCCAACAGTCTATGTCTTACTTGATCATTAGCCATTGAGAGGTCAAAGAGATATCTTCCGTCAACAGAAAAAGAATAAGTATTCATTTGATCTTGATCCTTGTGGAGCGAAAAAGACGCTATACTGGATCTGCACATACTTACTGACAATATCCATAAATGGCTTGTTTTTGGTAATCGACGAAGATTACCATATTGATATTCGGGCGCATGGTAAACATCAGTACTCCAGTGCATTTCCCCGTCTGATTCGGAATAAATATGCTTTTGTACTTTTTCTTTAAAATGCAAAGTGGACGTTCCGGCACGAATCTCCGCAATTACTTGTTCGGATTCTACATATTGATCATTTTGCACTAGAATCAAGCTTTTTGAGGGAATATTCACACTATATAGAATATCCTGACTCTGAATAGTTACATGCAAGTCTATATAACATAGAAAAGCAGGCTGCCCATGACGGGTACGTGTGGGGTGAACCAAATCTTCATTGAATTGGATTTTTCCATTCGAAGGGGATCGTACAAGGTCGGCAGTACCCCCTGTGAATACTCCGCCAGTATGAAAAGTTCTTAATGTTAGTTGAGTCCCTGGCTCCCCAATTGATTGACCTGCAATAATACCTACGGCTTCCCCCAATTCGACCAGATCGCCATGAGTGGGACTCCGACCATAACATAATTGACAGATCCAAGATGTGCTCCGGCAAGTAAAGGGGGTTCTAATATATATTGGTTGTGCTCGAAATGGTTGTGCTCGAAAGGCAGTTATGAATCGATTGACTAATCCAATTCCAATATCTTGATTTCGAGCGGCAATGCATCGTGAACCAATATATATATCGTCTGCTAATACACGACCAATTAGTGTTTGGACAAAAAGTTTTTCCGTCATCCCATTTTGAGGACTCAAAGAAATACCTCGGATAGTACCACAATCTCTTCTACGCACAATAATATGTTGAACTACTTCAACAAGTCTACGTGTAAGATATCCAGCATCTGCTGTTCGTACAGCAGTATCTACAACCCCTTTGCGGGCTCCGTAGCAGGAAATTATATATTCTGTCAAAGAAAGTCCTTCGCGTAAATTGCTTTGAATAGGTAAATCAATCATTTGTCCTTGAGGATCCGCCATTAATCCTCTCATACCTACTAATTGGTGTACCTGAGATGCATTTCCTCTGGCTCCTGAAAAAGACATTAGATAGACTGGATTAGAAGGATCCGTTATCCGAAAATTCGAATTCATTTCTTGTTTCAAATATTCACTTGTAGCATACCATATCTCAACGGATTGGCGTAATTTTTCTACCGCGTGTACAGCCCCATAATAATAGTGTTTCTCCAAAAGAAAACTCTGTTGTTCCGCGTCTTGCACTAACCATCCCTTAGATGGTATTGTTAAAAGATCCTCGATTCCTAATGAAATCGATGTAGTAGTGGCTTGATGAAAGCCCAGAGTCTTTATTTGATCCAGTATATGGGATGTATATCCCATTCCGAAATGATCTATTAATCTGCTAATAAGTCGTTTCATAGCAGTTCCGTCTATCTCTTTATTATGAAAGACCAGATTGGCCCGTTCCGCCATACATAAGTACCCCCTTTTTCGGCTGAGTAGGATTCGACAATTGCTGAGTAGGATTCGACAATGGGCCTGAGTCAGTGATTCGAAAATTTAATTAACTTCCTTTCCTTAATCTCAATCTGGATTCGCGCGGCAAAAATGATGATACTAGCGAAATCGGAATGCCCCCCGAAAGGGAGGGGCATCGCCGAATCTAACTTCCTTGTTTAGATAGTGTATGAATAGGCCTGACTAAATCCTTGTATGGCTTCCTCTATTTCTCTATAAAAAGAAATATGACCAAGAGTGCTTCGAATGTATATAGAACGGATTTCTTTTTTTCTATTTCCCACTATTAGATAGTGGGCATAAATCTCATGATAAGTCCCCAAAGATTCATATTGAACTTCAATCGGAACTTCTCTTGACCCAATGACGCGTTGATCTAGTTTCCATCGGAGCCACAAGGGACTGTCTAAACTGATTCGTTTCTGTCTATAAGCTCCCAGTGCATCATAGGAATTAGAAAAATGGGGTTCTTTATCTTTTGTATACTTATAATTATTATTATTGTAATTTACTTTTTGATTTGGATAGTTTCCGCAACTATTATATCTATTTGCACAAATACCCCGACGGTTTCCAATCGTTAATACATAAAGTCCGATAAGCATGTCTTGGGTCGGTACGCAAATAGGATCCCCAATAGCGGGAGATAGGAGATTCATATGAGAAAACATAAGTAAACGGGCTTCCGCCTGAGCTTCCAAGGATAAAGGTAGATGAACAGCCATTTGATCCCCATCAAAGTCCGCATTGAAACCCTTACACACTAATGGGTGTAAACAAATAGTACGCCCCTCCACTAAAGTAGGTTGGAAGGCCTGTATGCCTAATCTATGCAGGGTAGGTGCTCTATTCAACAGTACAGGATGTCCCCGCATAACTTCTTGAAGTATTTCCCATACAATGGGTTCCTTTTCCCAAATTTTCCTTTTAGCAATCCTGACATTAGAAGTAGCGCGTTTCGTGATTAAATCGCGAATTACAAATAGCTGAAAAAGCTTTATTGCTATCTCTAGAGGTAATCCACATTGATGTAATGAAAGCGAAGGACCCACAACAATGACAGAACGCCCCGAGTAATCGACCCGTTTTCCAAGCAGAGTCTCGCGAAACCTTCCCTCTTTACCTTCAATTACATCTGAAAGTGATTTGTATACTTTATTGTGACCATCCCTCGTTGGTTGCCCGCGGGACCCACTATCAAGAAGTGTATCCACGGCTTCTTGTACCAATTTTTCCTGGCACATTACTAAATCTGCTGGCGCTAATTCACTTCTTTTTAATAGATAGGCAAGGTTGTTGTTCCGACGAATAACTCTCTTATAAAGTTCATTAATATCCGAAGTCACTACTTTATCCCCAGACCTATAAACAATGGGTCTCAATTCGGGAGGAAGAACTGGTAATAAGCACAAAACCATCCATTCTGGTTCTACATTTGTTTGAATAAAATGTTTCGCCAATTGCATGCGTCTAATCAAAAAAACTTTTCTTATTCGTCTTTTTCTATCTTCCCATTCATCTCCACTATACCCCTCGTCTTCTAATTCCTTCCATTCGACCAAGGAATTCTCTATAATAATTCGCAAATCCAAATCTGCTAATTGTTCTCTAATAGCACCTGCTCCTGTCGCAATTTCCCGATTTCGAAATGTTGCAAAGCCTGGGGTAGAAAAAAAGGGAGAAATGCTGTGGTTACAGGATGCAATTTCATCTTCGAATAAACCTCGTAATCGTAAGAAAGTAGGTTTTTTAGCGCTGGGCCTAGCAAAAGAGAAATCGCCGTATACTAGGCCCTCCAATTTCTTAAGGGGTTTATCTAAAAGGTTCGCGATATAACTAGGAAGACCTTTCAAATACCACACATGAGTCGCGGGACATGCGAGTTTGATGTATCCCATTTGATATCTTCGTATCCGAGAATCAACAAATTCTACCCCGCATTTTTGGCAAAACCTTTCCTCCTCGTTTTCAGCTCCGCTCGCTCGAGAATTTCCACAAGCACAAATTCCGCTTTTTATGGGTCCAAAGATTCTTTCGCAAAACAATCCATCTTTTTCTGGTTTATCGGTTTTATAATGAAAAGTAGAGGGCCTTGTGACTTCGCCAACGACTTCCCCATTAGGTAGGTTTTTGTTAGCCCAAGCCTTTATTTGTTGAGGGGAAACGAGTCCAATTTGAAGTTGTTGATGTTTATATTGGTCAATCATAAATAAGAAAAGAATTTATATTTATTCCGATCAAACTTCCTCCCTATTAACCTGGAAGTTCTTCTCAGATACAAGGAAATGATTCAGTTCTAGAGCCAAAGATCGTAGTTCTCGAACGAGCACTCGAAAAGATTCTGGAGGATACTCGTGATTAGGTACTCTTTTCCCCCAGATCGTAGCATTAAGTATTTCTTGGCGAGCTATAAGATGATCAGATTTATAAGTAAGTATCTCTTGTAAAATATGAGCAACACCAAATCCTTCTAAAGCCCAAACTTCCATTTCTCCTACTCGTTGTCCCCCTTGCTTGGCTCTTCCTCTAACGGGTTGTTGTGTAACAAGTGAGTAGGGCCCAGTAGAACGTCCATGGATTTTCTCATCAACTTGATGAATTAATTTTAAGATATAGGACTTCCCTATTAGAACAGGTTGTTCGAAGGGGTCTCCTGTTCTTCCATCAAATATTCTGCTTTTTCCCGGGTACTCGGGTTCAAATACCCATGGATTTTTTGTTTGTTTACTGGCTTCATATAATTCTGAAAACACAAGTTTTCTTGAAGCCTCTTGCTCATATCTCTCATCAAAGGGTGCTATTCTATAATGTTTCTTTAGCAGATCCCCGGCTAATCCGAGCGAGCTTTCAAATATTTGTCCCACATTCATTCGTGAGGGTACTCCTAAGGGATTGAAGACCATATCAACAGGTGTTCCATCTTGCAAATAGGGCATATCTTGCCTGGGCAAAATTTTGGAAATGATCCCCTTATTCCCGTGTCTTCCGGCTACTTTATCCCCAACTTTGATTTCGCGTTTCTGTAAAATATATACACGAACCATTATGTCTAGGGGGTCCCTCTGGATCCATTTCACATCGATAACGCGCCCTCTTCCACCTATAGGTAGTTTGAGAGAAGTTTCTTTTGAAGTGGATACCTCAAGGCCAAATATGGCCCGTAATAACCCAGCTTCCGCGATATACGAGGATTCGCTCGCTATCTGAGGCGTTAATTTACCTACTAAAATATCGCCAGTTTCTACCCAGGATCCCAACCTAACAACTCCATTTCTGTCCAAATTGCGGAGTAAATGTTCTTCTAGATGTGGTATTTCTTTAGTAATTTTTTCAGCGGAGCCTTGGCTTGTCGTATCCGTCTGAATTTCATATTTTCGGATGTGAAAAGAAGTATAAATATCCTCATATACCAAACGTTCGCTAATTAGTACTGCGTCTTCAAAATTGTAACCTTCCCATGGCATATAAGCTACTAATACGTTTTTTCCTAAAGCAAGTTCCCCACCAACTGTAGCAGCTCCCTCCGCTAAAATTTGTCCTTTTTTAATGGATTTACCCCACAGAACCCGAGGTTTTTGGTGCATACAAGTATTTTTGTTAGAGCGCCGATGGGTAACTAAAGGAATACTTATAGTCTTCCCACTACTTGATAAAAGGATCTTGTGACTATCAGTAGAAATGATCTTTCCCTCGCGTTCGGCTATAACGGAAACCCTCGAATCTAGAGCTGTTTGGCGTTCCAATCCAGTTCCAACAATGCACTTCTCGGACCGAGAAAGCGGAACTGCTTGGCGCTGCATATTAGAACTCATTAAAGCCCGATTCGCATCATTATGCTCAATAAAAGGAATGAGAGAACCTCCAATAGAAAAATATTGGAAAGGAAAAATACTTCTAACATGAATCTGTTCCCATGCAATAGTCAGGAATTCTTGACGGTATCTAGCTGGAACAACCTGTTCTTCCTGAATACCCTGATTCAAGGACAAAGAATTTCCTGCTGCTATCATATAATATTCATCTCTATTTGGTGATAAATAAACCACCTGTCTCTCTTTTTTTTCTTTTGCTTTCTCAGATATTTCATAAAAGGGACTCTCTATGGACCCCCACCAGTGGTCAATTCTCGCATGAATAGCTAAGGATCCAGTAAGTCCAACATTGATTCCTTCGGACGTGTCAATTGGACAAATACGCCCATAGTGACTCGGATGAATATCTCGGCTCCGAAAACTTGCAGTTCTCCCCGTCAATCCTCCAGGACCCAAACAACTCACTTTTCGCCCATGAACAGTTTGTGTCAATGGATTGGTTTGATCAAAAACTTGAGATAAGGGGTATGTGCCAAAAAAGGTCTCATAAGTAGTTATTAATAAAATCGAAGTTGAAGTTGGAGTTACCAAAGTTTGTGGAGTCGGTTTCGATTGACGTATGAATACTCTACGGATAGTTTTTTGAACCGCATGTTGTAAACGACCAAGAGCCAGTCCGAATTGATCTTGTAACAGATCCGCAACCGAACGAATACGTTTATTTTTCAAGTGATTCATATCGTCATCGTCAAGTATACCCGTTCCAAATTTCATTCCAATCAAATGATCCGTAGCGGCCAATACATCTCGTGGTAACAAGAATGTATTGTTCTGAGGTATATCAAGATTCAGTCTCCGATTCATATTTCGTCGACCAATCCTTCCTAATTCACATTTTTGTTGAAAAAATTTCTTTTGTAATTCCTCACATAAGGACTCCGAAAATACCAGGTCCCCACCTACACAAGCAAATTGTTGATAAAACTCCAAAATAGCTTTTTCTTTTGACTCAATCCTCTTCTTCTCCTTAGCATTCGGGAAAGATAAGAAAATTTCAGGGTAGGAAACATTATCTAGAATTTCTTTTAGATTCGAACCCATAGCTGATGATAGAACTAGAATAGATATCTTTTGTTTTCTACTCACGCGAGCCCATATCCTTTCTTTTTTATCAATTGCTAATTCCGATCTTCCTCCCCAATCTGATATTATAGTCCCAGTGTAGATAGAAATTCCCTTATGGTCTAATTCCGAGCGGTAGTAAATACCAGGACTTAGCAATATTTGATTGATCACAATTCGGTATATTCCATTTATTATAAAGGTTCCTAAGGAATTCATTATAGGAATGTTTCCAATAGAAATGGTTTGCTTTTGCACATCGAAACCAAAAATTAATCTCGCAGATACATAGAATTCGGAAGAATAGGTGAGTGATTCATACACAGCATCCCTTTCTTTTATCGAGGGTTCTAGCAATTGATATCCTTTAGCAAATAATTGAAATGCAATTTCGTGATCTGGATCTTTAATTGTTGGAAACTTCTCAAGTTCTTCTGCCAAGCCTTGATTAATGAACCTACAAAATCCCTCGAATTGGATCTGACTAAATCCGGGTATTGTGGACATTCCCTCATTTCCATTCCGGAGCATCTTAATCTTAAGTTTCCTGTTTATCGAAGAAAAATTCCATTATCAGCTCACTCTTCATCAATCCCTATGGATCGATCTAGCAATTATGGAATCCATATTCTGTTTACTGAATCACATGAAATTCTAGGGAACTCCACATACATATTTCATATATGTATTTCATACATATGAATAGAGACAATTTCGACGAAAGTTCGAATTTGCCAGGGGTACAAATCGAATGAAAATGAATTGATAAAACATTCCTAGAAAAAAATTCTGCCACTTACACTTTATGATACTAATCAGATTGGATGGCAAAGATTTCTCATTTTATCTCCTTTCTATGAATGGGATAAAGCCATAATATAATAATTTATAAGCACTAGCAAATTTGACTTTAGTTCGATTTAGAATAGCACGCTTAGTTTAATTTCAAAAAAGAATAAGAATTTGAGGGTTCTTTTTTGTTTCGTAGTAGTAGAATTGCTAGAAAATATAGGATTTAATTGTAGAATCCTAAAATAAAGTAAGTCCTTTTTTAAGTACATGCCAATCTAGTTATCCACCTCTCCACATATTCCTGCTTTTATCGTAATTTCACTTGGGTGGGCCAAGATGGTCAGGTCATACTCTATATCAGACCAAATTTCTTTTTTTTATTCAAGATATTTAATGCAATGAAAAATTAAAGCACGATTCCCCATAGAGATATGTACATAAGGGAGATCCATGGATAATAATGCTGTTATGGATAATAATGCTGTTCGGACCTGTAGTTTACCTATACACGGATTAGGCATAAATCCATTCTATTTTATTATGCCATTAAAAGGAAGGGGGGAGAGAATACCGATTTAAGAGTCGTTCACTACTGCAATTCAAAAAAAAAAAATAGAATTCTAGTTAATGGTTCCAATTTGTTCTGAATTTTGCAGCCTGTGACTGGAAATCCACTTTTTCTCTTTTTTCATCTCAATAGAAAGAAAAGGGAAGTTTTCTAGTGTTAGCAATGTTTGTTTTAAGATAGAATCCATCGAGGAGAATAATCGAAACTGGATTCAAAAAAAGCAGGAATAGATTTTTTGAAAAAGATTGGAAAAAAGTAAGTAGAATTAGATTCAAGATAAAAGAAAGGAGGTTTTAGTAAGAAAACCTGGATGAATACTTGCTCTTTTCTCTATTTTAGATCAGATTTTTTGGCGGCATGGCCAAGCGGTAAGGCAGGGGACTGCAAATCCTTTATCCCCAGTTCAAATCTGGGTGCCGCCTGATCAATAAAATACTTAGGCTTATAGTACTGATCGAACTCGACAAATTCGTACCCTGCATAAGTTGGGGCAAGAGAGTAACTAGGCCTGGCGATACTGGATTTTGAGAATCCATAGTTCTATCCTCAAACTAGGGTTTGTTTTGTCGGTAGTGGCCCAAACGGCTACCAATAAGGATGAGGTTGCGTTTCCTTATTCTTTTATTAATTTTAATTGATTCGATTCGAGAATTAAAAATTACAAGGCTAAGATGTCAGAAATCTTGATATCCAAAGGGCCCCTAAGGGGCATTCTTTTTTTTTCAATCTAAGATTGAAGAAGGGACTCCACGAAGGAATATCAAGACTTCCTAATTATCATACATTTTATTTATCATACATCTTATGCTACCTACATACACTAAAGTAAGGGCTACTGATTCTGTCGAGAATCAGATTGAATAGGCTGATCAAAAATCAATTTCGGAGTTGTGGATAAAGTCTCCTCATTCTTTCATAGAATGATAGAAGGGCTGTAGGGTTTAGGTTAAAAATAAACATAGGCAAGGTAGGTATCCAATAAATATTTATCTATCCTAATTTTATGGTATATTCTGACGTCCTTTGCTTATAAAAAAAGGGTAACAAAAGGAAGAAAAAATCTTCCTATTCCCGCGTCTTCTATTCAGGACATCATCCCCGTACTCTTTTTTAAGGAAAAGGGCTATGTATCGTATTTATACTTAATGCTCTCCAATTCTACCAGAAATCCTATAAGAATTTGTTAGGAGTAAATTCCTTGAACTGATTCATCCATAGCGTTAGGGCAGAATCCCTTTTTGACTCTGTACCCTTGATTCCACTATGATTATTGATCAATAGTAGAATAATTCCTTCATAGAAATAGGAGACATAATTTACATGGATATAGTAAGTCTCGCTTGGGCTGCTTTAATGGTAGTCTTTACATTTTCTCTTTCACTAGTAGTATGGGGGAGGAGTGGACTCTAGGGATACTACTAATTGATTGAGTAGTCGAATTGTTGTATCAACTTTTTTCTTTAATTGATCGTTTTGCATTAATCATTTTGCCAAACTTTATTCTTTCTCTCTTTCTTTAGTTTTGTTTCACTCCTGTACCTGTAAGAAACTCTTGTAAGAAAGAGTCGTTCTATTCTACTATATAGAAATAGAAAGAGCGATTACAGCAATTCCAAATTTCTACTAGAAGTGACGAATGGTTAAAAAAGTTCTATACATAAGAAAATTAGACTTTCTTCCACGGAGCTATTCACAACATATCGCACACTTTCCATTTGTTTTATATTCTTTTCTTATTCTTAGAATAATTTTTATGCTCTTTTGAAGCATCTCGCCGCATGTTTAAGCATGAAAGATTCGCTGGTTTTTTCCTTTTACTTTTTTTCTTTTACTTTTTACTATAGTCTATTCTCATATTATTTTTCTCTCCCTCCATGGATTCTTTCGTGAAGAATTCTCTTCGATTTTTTTATTTTGACTTGATTGAAATTAAGTGGATGCAGTGAAAAAAGAAATTGAATTAGACTACTATTTCAATCTACTAATCTATTCTATGTAGATTCAAGATAATATAATAGAAAGACTCTAAAGTGTCGTAGAAAAAACTATATGTAGTTCTTTCTACCACACTTTATGATTCCAACCAGATCCTTTCATTTAAGACTTGGATTTTTATTTTATTTAATCCCTTTTTCATTTCTTCAATGATTAATTGGAATTCCAATTAATCATTTTGGCTGACTGTTTTTACATAAATAATAAGTAAAAAGGCAGTAGGAACTAGAATAAACAGTGCAGTAGCAATAAATGCGAGAATATTGACTTCCATAACCTCTTTATTTTTTTCACAATAACTCGGGATGTAATCCCATGGAGAGGAAAAAGGGGTATCCTGTAAATTCAAGGGGAGGACTTGCATTCTGATAATACTGAATCAATTCAATATTATGAATATCGGATCTATCAAATCAATTCATGGTTGAGAGTGGAATAGTATAACATAGTAAGATCCACTTTTTCTTTTCTATATCTATAACCCACGATCTTTCTTATCTTATCCAATTTCCCTTCCTTTTTCTTATAGTTATACATACAATTATGTATGTATGTATTATATGACCGACTTTCTATGGGTCACATAGACATCCAAATAAGCAGTAGAAGTAGAAGTGAGATGGAGAAAAGAGGGCTTAAATAAAAAAAAAATCGAATATTTTAATTAATTTAGGAAAAAGGGCGTTTGCTTTGCTTAGTTTTTCTTTTATTTTATTAGGTTACTATCAATATCCACTTTTGGGGTCTAAAGATGAGAACAGATCCATAAAAAAGGAGTCCGCAAATGGAATGAAAATGAGATAGATTCTTTCCAATTAGTCATTGAACATACACAAACAAAGTTGGAACTACAAAATGGAGGGGGCCTGTTTAATCCAAAAAGTAAAGTACTAATTATATTAAATTAAATTCACTGTCTATGTCTAAGAAAAAACGAATACGATTTATGTATGGATTTCGGTAAAATACCGGTACTCTATTCCATAAGAGTCGAATAGGAAGTTAAGATGAGGATGGTATCATCATAAGGATAGAGTAATATCCTAAATTATACTAATCCAAGTATGATATGTATGTCTTTCCTTATCAACCGGGAGTAGTGAAAAAAAAATTCCTATAGGCCTCCCCTCCCTCTTTAATGAGAAATGCGAAATAAAAAAAGTGAAATAAGGGTGCCCCATAGGTATTTGATCTTCTCTCCTGCCCCCCCTTTTTCATGGAAAAAGGAAAGATGAATTTCTCCATTCATTGAACCCTAGTTCGGGACTGACGGGGCTCGAACCCGCAACTTCCGCCTTGACAGGGCGGTGCTCTGACCAATTGAACTACAATCCCCGCGGGGTGTATGGCATACCTATTCTTAAATAGAACCATAAGAAGATTCGATTCGCCTGTCGTACTCTAAGAAATAGACGAATCATATACTACATACCCACATATAATATGTGGGTATAGTGAGAGTGACATAACTAGTATGTCGCGATTTTTTATCGCTAAAAATGGATGATAATCCACCTTTCATTTCAATAAGAAAAACTCTTTTGTTTGTAAAAAAGGAATGAGAGAGATATGGATTAGAAAGAAATTTCCCCCTTTCGCTTTATCCTTTATTTCTATGGATCAGACATTTTATTTTATGGAAGAAAAACAAATGGATTTAGTTCATATTCACGAAGCCCTAGATTTTTGGGCCGAGCTGGATTTGAACCAGCGTAGACATATCGTCAACGAATTTACAGTCCGTCCCCATTAACCGCTCGGGCATCGACCCAGGAAGAATTTATTCTAGGGTTTTTTAGAATCTATGATTAACCTCCTTTCATAATACTCCCTACCCCCAGGGGAAGTCGAATCCCCGCTGCCTCCTTGAAAGAGAGATGTCCTGAACCACTAGACGATAGGGGCATCACTTCACTAGACGATAGGGCCATATACAACCGCTCATCATTATACTATAATGATAGTATGAGCAGTTTTTTGGAATTGTCAATATACTCGAAGAGTATAACTAGATCCAAAGCAAAGAGTCTTTCCTACTTTTCCGTTATGCTTTCATAGGATTTTTTTTAGTTGATGGTTAGGTTAATTCACGGATCATTCCCTACTTTTTAGGGAAATTCATTTAAAGGGTATAGAATAAGAATAGATTAATAAAAGGGATTCTAGATTAGTTCAGTACAGGTAGTGATTTGATTGATCTAACAGGAAAAAGAGTCCAATTTGATTTCTTTTTTGTAATTTCCACCCCGTGCTTCGTTTAGCGTTCAGACCAAAAATGCATGCATCCCACACTAAGTCATAAAATTCAAGAAAAAATAGAGAAATTTTCAAAAACAAAGAAAAAAAAGTGAATAAATAATAAATTTAGTAGAAAAGTACTTTATCGGATTCGAACCGATGACTTACGTCTTACCATGGCATTACTCTACCACCAAATAAAAAGCCCTTTATCGGATTTGAACCGATGACTTATGCCTTACCATGGCATTACTCTACCACTGAGTTAAAAGGGCTTTTTATTCAATTCAAAAATTAGCCACTTTGATTTCTCATTATGAGTCTACTGCATAATGTACATAATATATGTATATATAGAGATATATGTAGAGATTATATATGTATATATCGAGATATAGAAGTTTATTCATGGCGAGGTTCAAAATCTTGAGAGTTCAAAATCTTGAGAAAATCAAGAAAAATAAGAATTTCATATTCTCTCTTATCACTTGCACAAAGTAGAGGTTTTTTTCTTTTTTTTTTATATAAAAATACATATAATAAAATACGTGAAGAGAGAGTTGACACAATAAAAAATTATTCTAAGTATCCGATATACTTGAAGAGGGTAAGTTCATAGGTATGTAAACACGATCTCGGACGACTCACCAAACCAAAGCCCAGAAGTTCTATTTTTTAGAAGAGGAGAACAAATATGTATCAATTGTTGAATCGGATACAACAATGGGTAAAAAAAAAAAGACCAAAGGGGCAATAAGAGCTGCTGTTAAAAAAACGGTAGACTTTGTTTTTTTTTTATCTTTAGGCTATTGACTTTTCACGTGCTCAGAACGTTCTGCAGAATTAGGGACTTTTTTCTTCTATTGGCTGATCTTATGATGAGAACTTTCTCCATTTATGTTTTATTTCCTCTAATTCTAATTGGGTAGGGTATAAAGGAATTCGCGCTCTTCATATACCCATATGGTTGGGTATTAATTTTCAGTGATATACTTCTTGTCTGTTTTGGTGAGAAATTGAAACTATTTTTAACAGGCATCTCTTAGAAAAACCTTCGAGTTCAAAACTTTTCAATTTTTCTTAAAAAGTTTTGGACGGATTTGTTGAAGCGATTTTTATTTTTAACAGGTACCCCTTCCAAGGAAGGGGGGTACTTGAATATTCTCCAAGGATTCTGGTTGGTGCATTTTGAACAAACTATGTTGGAGTTTTAGCAACAATTTGCTTGTAAAAAGTGGGCAGTCGAATTTATACTGCAGAGTATAAAAATTATTCTACTGCCTGCCCAACAAAAAATAATAAACCATACCCTACATACCTAACTCCTCCTGGCTATGGGTTTTCTGTTTCCGAAGATTAGGAAAAAAGGAGGATTCTGGAACCCTAAAGGTTCGATGGTATATGGATATGGAAAATATAAGATTCCCGATCCTAGCGGGAAAAGGAAGGGAACAGATACCCAATATGATTCTTGGGAGGAACATTTGGTAATGGTCTTGGTCCTCTATGCTCTTTTTTATGTGTTCTTAGTTCTATTCATCTTCTTTGATTCTTTTAAACAAGAATCTAATAAACTAGAATTGAGTGGAAAAGAGGAGAAGAAATTGGTAAATGGGGAGGATCGACTAACCAGAGACATTTAGGATCTTCTTTACATCAGGTAAATCCGTCGGGTCCTGTCCGCTTCTCCGTTTAAGTTACGACTCTTTGTTTCTTGCTTCTCTCAAGCCATAGGGAAAGTCTATGATGAATTTTTAAAATGCATCTCACTCTTTCTCTACGGCTCGGACTTCATGATAAGTGGGGGAAGAAAGAAAACATCTTCCCCAATTTCTTTGTTCAGAATTGAACAAAAAAGAAAAGGAAGAAAGGGATTTATGGGGGCAGTGCTGCTCCCTATATCTCCTAGTGTATATTGTAGGAATAATCAAACTATTCCTTAGAGCAGTCTGGCACACTTACGTCCTCGCAAAACAAATAATGATCATTGTAGTCGTAACCGTAGAATACGACCCTAATCGAAATGCATACATTTGTCTCATACACTATGGGGATGGTGAGAAGAGATATATTTTACATCCCAGAGGGGCTATCTAAACCCTAAAGCTAAAGTAAAGGCCCGCGATCGAAGTACCAACAGCTCACTGTCATGAACCTTCTCCATTTGATTCAATAAGGGGGAATTAGCCTCCTTCTCGAATGGCTACCCTTGACAAAGGGTAGCGTTGGTATCATAATCTACATGTAGCGGGTATAGTTTAGTGGTAAAAGTGTGATTCGTTCTATTAATAACTGAATTTGAAATGATATACTTAAGGCGTCCTTAAGTTTTTTATATTCCGATGAAAACTTTAGTTCTTATAAAGGATTTAATCCTTTTCCTCTCAATAGCATATTGAGGAAGAATATACATTCTCGCGATTTGTACCCAAAAACTAATTGAAATTGCATCCAAAATACAAATTGGATTATGAGTACAGAGTCGCGAAGCATAATTTTACATTTTTTTAAGTATTCCAATTTTAAAAATATGAGTAAAGGATCTATGGATGAAGATACAAAAAAGTTTATTTCCAATCGTAACTAAATCTTCTTTTGTTAAAAAAGGAAATGGAAGCCAAATAGCTAAAAAACGGTAGTTTTGGTTTACTAGAACCATCAGCATATTGTTTCAGCTCGGTGGAAACCTAATTCTTTTCCTCAGGATCTCTTGAATGAAATTAGGGAACGAAGTAAGTAGATTAGATAGATTTAGTAGAATTTCTATCTCCTACTCTATAGGGATCATCTAGAAAGCGGAGAGCTTTGGTTCCATTCAGATAGAAAAGCTGACATAGATGTTAAGTGGTGAGAATATCCATAAAGGAGCCGAATGAAATCAAAATTTCATGTTCGGTTTTGAATTAGAGACGTTAAAACTAATCAACCAACGTCGACTATAACCCCTAGCCTTCCAAGCTAACGATGCGGGTTCGATTCCCGCTACCCGCTCCATTCTGTATAAAAGGACTATTCTATTTGTCTAGACATGGTAGAGTCCTGTATTCAACCTTTTTCGTCCACCAGTTTCCGTCCCTCCAGAGCGGAGTAGAGCAGTTTGGTAGCTCACGAGGCTCATAACCTTGAGGTCACGGGTTCGATTCCCGTCTCCGCACTTAGCAGTCTGTATAAAAGGACTATTCTATTTGTATAGATATGGTAGAGGGCTGGGCGGTATCCAACCCTTTTTATTCATTAGTTCCCGGCCCTAAAGGGCCAAATGGAGCAGTTTGCGAAGTCACTTGCCCCTACAAGAAGAACTCTCAAGGCTCCTTCCTACCCTGCAGAAAAGAAAAAAGAAATGAAAGAAAGGCACAGTCTACCTCCCTTCCCTTTAAAAGCAGTTTGCCAGTTGTTTGTCTCGGTTAATCCCCAATTTAGGGAGCCCTGTTGGCGAGTTCGATTCCCGCCTCCGGAGCCCCTTTTTTTTGAGTGGGGTGCAAAAGAAGGGTAAGATAGTAAGGGATACGGTACTAGACTAACACCTACTTAATTTAATATAAGTAGTTAAGTAGTCAACTAGACTAAATTTTTTATCATAGTACCTTACTAAATTAAGCTGGCGAGCGGCGGGAATCGAACCCGTATCTTCTCCTTGGCAAGGAGATGTTTTACCATTGAACTACGCTCGCTACGGGATATATTTTATAGGGTATATTATATCCGCCTGGGTCGACCGTCTATGTCAGGGTCGACCGTTTCATTTTCTATTATATTAGAGTTTTCTTTTTTTTAATTGTCTGTCAATCAATATTCTAATGGCAATGGAATTTCATAATAATGAAAGAGAAGAGGTAGCAATTCGGAACGCAAATTGCATTTTAATGCGTCTCACAATTCCCATTTTTTCGAAGAAATGGCCTTTTTATTTATTTTGTATCGGGCTACTAAATACTAAACAAATTTAAGAAATGAGAGAATTCAGAATAGCTACCAGAAAGACTAGTCCAATCCATAATGATGTACCGGAAAATACAACGTTTTTATTATTTGACCAACCATCAGGAGAAGCAAATACAAGGGGTACACTAATTACTAACACTGAGGAAGTCGCAATTAATGCAAAAACAGCTAATTGGAAAGCAATAGTCATATTTCTAATCCTCCAAGCTACCA